GACAACAATCATTCGTTTCTGAGTGAACTAGAAAAGTGCTTTTTAGAGTTATCGGAATTCTAGTTATCTGCATAATGAATCTACGAGTGAAGATACCTACTATAATAATGAACTCAGATAATTGGAATAATTATATTACTAGTTGCATTAATAGTTATCTTCAGTCTGAAATCTGTATCGATACTTCCATCGTAAGTGATAGCGATAATTGCAGTGATACTTACATTTATAGGTACATTTGTGGTGAAAGTCGAAATAATGGTGAAGGGGAGGGTTCGGATGATGAAAGGGAGGGTTCGGCGGGTATACGAACCCCCGCGCAAGATAGTGATTTAATTCTAGAAGAAAGTTCTAATGATAGCGATGAGCAAGATAGTGATTTAACTCTAGAAGAAAGTTCTAATGATATCGATGGGCAAGATGAAGATAGTGATTTAACTCTAGAAGAAAGTTCTAATTAAGTGATAGCGATAATTGCAGTGATACTTACATTTATAGGTACATTTGTGGTGAAAGTCGAAATAATGGTGAAGGGGAGGGTTCGGATGATGAAAGGGAGGGTTCGGCGGGTATACGAACCCCCGCGCAAGATAGTGATTTAATTCTAGAAGAAAGTTCTAATGATAGCGATGAGCAAGATAGTGATTTAACTCTAGAAGAAAGTTCTAATGATATCGATGGGCAAGATGAAGATAGTGATTTAACTCTAGAAGAAAGTTCTAATGATATCGATGGGCAAGATGAAGATAGTGATTTAACTCTAGAAGAAAGTTCTAATGATATCGATGGGCAAGATGAAGATAGTTCTAATGATAGTGATGAAACTGACATATATAGCAAATATAGTCATTTGTGGGTTCTATGCGACAATTGTTATGGATTAAATTATAAGAGATTTTTGAAAGAAAAAATGAATATTTGTGAACACTGTGAGTGGCATTTGAAAATGAATAGTTCAGATAGAATAGATCTTTTGATCGATCCGGATACTTGGAATCCTATGGACGAAGACATGGTCTCTCTAGATCCCATTGAATTTGAGGAAGAGGACGAACCTTATAAAGATCGTCTTGATTCTTATCAAACAAAGACGGGATTACCCGAGGCTGTTCAAACAGGCATAGGCGAACTAAATGGCATTCCCGTAGCAGTTGGGGTTATGGATTTTGAGTTTATAGGGGGCAGTATGGGATCCGTAGTCGGGGAAAAGATCACCCGTTTGATTGAATACGCTACCAATCAATTTCTACCTCTTATTATAGTGTGTGCTTCGGGGGGGGCGCGTATGCAAGAAGGAAGTGTGAGCTTGATGCAAATGGCTAAAATCTCGTCTGCTTTATATGATTATCAATCAAATAAAAAGTTGTTTTATGTATCAATCCTTGCATCTCCTACTACTGGTGGGGTGACGGCCAGTTTTGGTATGTTGGGTGATATCATTATTGCCGAACCCAATGCTTACATTGCATTTGCGGGTAAAAGAGTAATAGAAGAACTGTTGAAAATAACAGTACCCGAAGGTTTGCAAGAGACTGAAAATTTATTTGATAAGGGAGCATTCGACCTAATCGTACCACGTAATCTTTTAAAAAGTGTTCTGACTGAGTTATTTAAGCTCCACGGTTTCTTTCCTTTGACTAAAAATTAAAAAAAAAAAAGCCAAATAGAGTGCTAAGTTCAATTATTTTTATTTGTAGCAAAGGAGTAGTTAGTTTATTCGGAATTAAAGTAAAGGAAATAGGAATTTTGTTTGGTGATATAAGTATCTATATATCTATATCTAAGTGAGGATATAGATATATAGATACTTATATCTATACTAAGTATTGATATATCTATATCTAAGTGAGGATATAGATATATAGATACTTATATCTATACTAAGTATTGAATTATGAATTAATAGTTATAGTTAAATAATAATGAAAATTTTTAATTATAATTATTATAACATATATTTTTTTATAAATAATAATAACAGGTACGAACAATAAATCGAGGTACCCATTCTATGAACCTTCCCGCTTTTTTTGTGCCTTTAGTAGGCATAGTATTTCCGGCAATTGCAATGGCTTCTTTATATCTTCATGTTCAAGAAAACAAGATTGTTTAGATCTGATGGACCCCCTCTCTTCTATTTTTTTTTTCAAAAACTTAGACTTGCATCATAACTAATAGAGATATCTATTTAGCGAAATATGAGATAACATGTGATTTCTGCCGAACATAAAGACATAAGGTAAAGGACTCTTATACCTGTAGAAACATAATAATATATGAGTAAATAAATTCTAGCCGTTTTCAAATCGACCAGGATCGCTAGATGGCTGAAATAAAAAGTCCTCGGATCTATATGTATAGTGGGATCATATGAAGGGTATGTTATTATTTTAGTTTAGATTAGATCTAAGTAATTTGATGAATTACTCCTAAAGGTTCACATCAAACTAGTGCTAGTTGATGAGAGTTACTTCGGAAACAAAACAAAAAAGATAAAGTCAAATAAATTGGAGGGTTTCCCTCAATTCTAATAAAATACAATCGGATCCAGTATGGATTGGCGATCAGAACATATACGGATAGAACTTATAACGGAGTCTCGAAAATTAAGTAATTTCTGCTGGGCCTTTATCCTTTTTTTAGGTTCATTAGGATTCTTATTGGTTGGAACTTCCAGTTATCTTGGTAGAAATTTGATATCTTTTTTTCCGTCTGAGCAAATCATTTTTTTTCCACAAGGTATCGTGATGTCTTTCTACGGAATCGCGGGTCTCTTTATTAGTTCCTATTTGTGGTGCACAATTTTCTGGAATGTAGGCAGCGGTTATGATCGATTCGATAGAAAGGAAGGCATAGTGTGCATTTTTCGGTGGGGATTTCCTGGAAAAAATCGTCGCATATTCCTACGATTCCTTATAAAAGATATTCAGTCCATTAGAATAGAAGTTAAAGAGGGTATTTATACCCGTCGTGTCCTTTATATGGACATCCGGGGCCAGGGGAACATTCCCTTAACTCGTACTGATGAGAATTTGACTACACGAGAAATTGTAGAAAAAGCTGCTGAATTGTCCTATTTCTTGCGTGTACCAATTGATTTGAAACAAAATGGTAAACGGGTGCTTTGAGGGAAAAATGCAAGAATCCTCTTTTTTTCTATAACATAAACTAAGTGAAGTTTCATCAGAAGGGTCATTCGAGCGAAAGCGGGCGGAACAACTACAAAACGAAATTCTTTATTTTTGTCACTCGACGTTTTATTTTCTCCTTTCTTTTGTGTTCCTTAATAACCAACAGAAAAATAACAATTAGATTTTTGAATAATGATAATTAGCCAATTTCTGGCTTGTTTTGCTACTTTGAGTATTGCAATATCTTTCCCTCAATTATTCTACTATTCCTGTCTGTGGGCAATCAGTGAATTTTTTTTTTTTTGAAATATTGGATATTGTGGATTCTTTCGTCTCAAAATTGGATTAATATTCATTACTTAAAGCCTTTCTTTCAGTCATTCATTGAAAGGAGAGAGTTGTTTCGAATTTTGTCCAATTGAGATATCGGGAAACTTTATTTTTTTAGTATTTATTCATTCGAAATGGATTGATTTGTAGTCGATTTCTCTAGTCTTTCGAGATTGAAAGACTAATCAAAAAATCACAAAAAAAATAGATTGATAGGTTCCATACCTTGTATAGAACTCATGCGTGAAAGAAGGATTCGATCACATAGAGTCGACGAATGAGGTGGGTTGATTAACAATTCACAGATTTAAAAATGGCAAAAAAGAAAGCATCCACTCCTCTTGTATCTATAGTATTTTTTCCTTGGTGGCTTTCTCTCTCATTTAAAAAAAGTCTGGAATCTTGGGTTACTAATTGGTGGAATGCCGGGCAATCCGAAATTTTTTTGAATGATATTCAAGAAAGGGGTATTCTAGAAAAATTCATAGAATTAGAGGAACTCCTCGTCTTGGACGAAATGATCGAAGAATACTCGGAGACACGTCTACACAAGCTTACTCTAGGAATACAAAAAGAAACGATCCAATTAATCAAGATACACAACGAAGATCATATCCATACGATTTTTCACTTCTCAATAAATATAATCTGTTTTGTTATTCTCAGTGGTTATTATATTTTGGGTAATGAAGAACTTGGTATTCTTAACTCTTGGGCCCAGGAATTCCTATATAACCTAAGCGACACAGTCAAAGCTTTTTGTATTCTTTTATTAACCGATTTTTGTACCGGATTCCATTCACCCCACGGTTGGGAATTACTGATTGGCTCTGTCTACAAAGATTTTGGATTTGTTCAGAATGATCAAATCATATCGGGTCTTGTTTCAATTTGTCCAGTCATTCTTGATACAGTTTTTAAATATTGGATTTTCCGTTATTTAAATCGCGTATCTCCGTCACTTGTAGTTATTTATCATTCAATGAATGACTGATAACAGATCCACTCATATTAATCTAATCCAATTCGAAGGTTTGCAACTTTGTAGTTGTACATAAACAAAGCGTTGAAAATTTATGCTTTCTATTTTTACCCATCTTCAGGATTCATCCTATATTATTCCAGTAACTAAAAGAATCGTGGATAGGGAACTCTACTAGCGACTTACCCCACCTATTGTAGAAATTTTGGTATCAACAATTGAACCATGGAAACTATAAATACTTTTTCTTGGATAAAGAAACAGATTACTCGATCTATTTCCGTATCGCTCATGAGTTATATAATAACTCAGACGGCCATTTCAAATGCATATCCCATTTTTGCACAGCAGGGTTATGAAAATCCACGAGAAGCGACGGGGCGTATTGTATGTGCCAATTGTCATTTAGCTAACAAGCCCGTGGATATTGAGGTACCGCAAGCGGTACTTCCTGATACTGTATTTGAAGCGGTTGTTCGAATTCCTTATGATATGCAACTGAAACAAGTTCTTGCTAATGGTAAAAAGGGGGGTTTGAATGTAGGGGCTGTTCTTAT